GAAAGGAGGAATCCATCGATTTTATGAATAATCCAATACGTATGGATTTATCCGTATGAAACCTCCTGCAAATCCTTTTCTTTTTATACTCAACTATTTCTACTAAACTAAAACAAATAAAAAAAAAAAAAGAAAACTGTAATGAGATAATAAAGAAAGATTTGGATATACGTAAAGATCTAATCCGCTTTTCAGCCGAAACAAAACAAGAGAAGTCTTTTTTTGTTTGAATTCTTTTCCTAAGTAAGAAGTTGAAGTGAATTGAAGAAGTTCTATTTGTTCAATTATACCCGTAAAATCAAACAAGGAAGAAGAATCTTTGGCAAAAAGGAGAAAAAATCATGATTCTTTCGATACAAGACGACACAAGAAAAGGATTTTCTTGTGTCGTCTTGTATCTAATCGAATAGACGATTAGGAATACTAAGAATACTTTCTAGAAATATTTTTTCCTTTCATTTTTCCCGTCCTTGCCTTGTATTCTATTCCTTTGTATTTGTATGCTTCTCTTCTATAATTAGGAATGGTATACAAGTAATGAGTTTCAGACATCCCGCAAAATAAAAAAGAGTATAAAAAAAAAACAAACAAAGAAAAGACTTATAGAAATAGAATTTTTTGAATCATATATCATTCTATTGATCAACAAGAATTTGGCACTTTTACCAACTTTATTTTAAGGAATCTCTAGATCTAGAAATTCATTTCGTACAACTGAACCTTTTCAAACTGTTTCTTTTTCAGAACCAAAAAGATTTGTGCCAAAATCACAGATGCCAAGAATAACAGAAGGCCTTGGACTCGTAATGGATCTTGAAGCACTATTTCTGCGTCTCCCTGACCAAAACCTCCTACATTTGGATTACTTGTTAATGGTTGATCAAGCTTGATGGATTCACCTTCTGAAACAAGAAGTTCTGGTCCTGGAGGTATAATATCAACCACTTGACGTCCTTCTGAAGCATCAACTATGGTTATTTCATATCCCCCCTTTTCTTTACGTGCTATTCTGCTTACTATACCAGCAGATGTAGCATTATAAACTGTATTGTTACTCTTGCTACCATCAGGATAAATCTGACCCCTTCCCCTGTTCCCACCTACATATATGGGATATTTTAAGAAGTGAACGTCTTTTTTCGTAGCAGGGTCGGGGGAAAGAATAGGAAATACGATTTCACTATATTTCTGACCGGGAACAGGACCTATCACAAGAATATTTCTTTTATTAGGACGATAACACTGAAAAGAAAGATTGCCCATCTTTTCTTTCATTTCGGGAGAAATACGATCGGGGGGGGCTAATTCGAATCCCTCAGGTAAAATAAGAACAGCTCCTACATTCAAAGCTCCTTTTTTACCATTAGCAAGAACTTGTTTAAGTTGCATATCATAAGGAATTCGAACAACTGCTTCAAATACAGTATCAGGAAGCACAGCTTGCGGAACTTCAATATCCACGGGCTTATTAGCTAAATGGCAATTGGCACATACAATTCGCCCAGTTGCTTCTCGTGGATTTTCATAACCCTGCTGCGCAAAAATGGGATATGCATTTGAAATAGATGCTCGAGTTATTGCATATATCATGATCGATACATAAATGGATCGAGTCATCTGTTCTTTTACCCAAGAAAAAGTCTTTCTATTTTGCATGGTCCAATCATTGATCCCCGGAATTTCTACAATAAATTTGATAGGTAACTAGTAGAATTCCCTATCCACAAGTTTGCCATTGTATTGATTGTACTGAAAGAATTGTACTGGTGGAATATAGTATGAATACCTTGAATTGAAAAGGTAGAAGTATAAAGAATAAGTAAGATGAAAAATGATTTATTTATACATGAAGAAAGATTCTGATTTGATTGATATCAAAAGATCTAATGAATTATTCATTCATTGAATGATAAATTACTACAAGCGAAGGAGATACACGATTTAAAAAATGGAAGATCCAATATTTAACAATTGTATCTAGAATCACTGGAAAAGTGGAAACAAGACCGGATATAATCTGATCATTCTGAGCCAATCCAAAATCGTTGTAGATCGAACCAATCATTAGTTCCCAACCATGGGTCGAGTGAAATCCGATCCATAAATCAGTAACTAAAAGAATCGAAAAAGCTTTGATTGTATCACTTAAGTTATAGAGAAATTCCTGAATCCAAGAATTTAGAATGAAAAGTTCTTCATTACCCAGAAAAAAATAACCACTTAGAATAGCGAAACAGATTAGATTTGTAGAGAAATGCAAAATGATATGGAAATGAGATTCATTGTGTCTTTGGACCAATTGTATTGTTTCCTTGTGCATTCCTATACGAAGCCTTTGCATATGTGTCTCCGAGTACTCCTTTATCATCTCGTCCAACAGGAATAGTTCTTCTAATTCCATAAATCTTTCTAGAACATTTTTCTCTTGAATATCATTCAAAAGGATTTCGGATTGCCTGGTATTCCACCAATTTTTTTTTTCATTCTGTATCCGTGATGTGAATTGTTAATGAACCTGTTTCATTCGTCGATTCTATCTGAGATTTCTATGAAGCACGAATTATATAACAAGAGCCTATAACTCTAACAAGAACAAGGTATCGAACCTATGGTTCTTTTCCTAGTTTTGTTTTTGTGTAAGAATTGAGTCTTTGGATCTAGAATAGAACATAGAAGAAGGGCCCTTTTCGAATGAAAAAAAAAGAAGTAAATATTCTTTCCATATTCCAGAGATCTCAATTAGGCAAATTGTAACCGATTTCCTCTTCATTTCTTCCTTTCGATGAAGACTAGAAAACCCATTTGAACTAACGAATATAATTTGGATTTAAAGACGAAACCTACCGGATCCTTTAATTCTTTTCTTTCTATTTCGAAAGATTTCACTGTCTAACCGCAGCGCGGGGATAGGGTATCAATTCAAAGGCCTAAAAAGAGGAATTATGTTTTACGAAAAGAAATGTTAGGATATTTGATGAATCTATACTTATTAGACTCTTTTCTTTTTACTAGTATAAAGAATGAAGCTGGACGCCATGTGTATACAAAATAGTTTTTGTGTACAAATAGTTTCTATTCTCCTTAATCTATTTTATTTCATTAGTTCTATTTTATTTTCTTAGTCCATATACGTCCTCCTGCTTTTGAGATGTATTAAGTTCCTTCTCTCATGCTGAGATTTCTTCTTCAGTTCATTTCAAAATACTTCAATGGGTACGCGCAAGAAATAGGCCAATTCGGCAGCTTTTTGTTCAATTTCTCGTGGAGTCAAATTCTCATCAGTACGGGTCAAGGGAATGGCTCCTTGGCCCCTGATTTCCATATAAAGGACACGGCGAGGAAAAAGACCCTCTCTCACCTCCATTCTGATTGATTGGATATCTTTCAGAAAGAAACGAAGGAAGATACGACGATTTCTTCCAGGAAATCCCCAACGAAAAAGGGACATTATCCCTTCTTTTCTATCAAATCGGTCATAACCACTACCTACATTCCATGAAATTGTGCACCACAAATAAGAACTAATGAATAGACCTGCGATCCCATAGAAAGACATCACGATCCCTTGTGGGAAAAAAAGAATTTGCTGAGACGGAAATACGGATATCAGATTTTTACCAAGATAACTGGAAGTTCCAACCACTAAGAATCCTAGTGAACCTAAAAAAAGGATACAGGCCCAGCAAAAATTACTTGTTTTTCGAGACCCCGTTATAAGTTCTATCCATATATGTTCTGATCGCCAGTTCATACTATACTAGATCCAGTTGCATTCGATTGGAATTGAGAGAATAACTCAAATGGATTTGACTCGATTTTTATTGCTTGATCCCGAAGTAACTTTCATCAACTAGCAGCATTCCGATGGGAACCTTTAGGAATAATTGGTTAGATACATTGAGTTTCTATTTCAAATCTTTTTCAAAAAAGATTTGCTGATGATCATTTTGAATTTAATCATTTCATTGATTAAGCTATAATCGCATATACACGCATTAATGCGTATATTATGCATCGGCATACATAACAAAACAACTATTTGTTTTCGGAAAGGCCACATATCATATAATCATATATCCTACCATATTACATTAAAAGAGTATCTGTATGATGATCCAGTGTTGAAAGAAATTGATGAGATTTGGTCCCATCATATTTAAACAATCTTATTTCTTTGTACATAAAGAGATAAAGAAGCCATTGCGATTGCCGGAAAGACTAGGCCCACTAAAGGAACAAAAATAGAGGGAAAGTTCAAATCTATCATAGAATGGGTACCTCGATTTCATATTTGTACCTATTATAATTCTAAATTCTAATTATAAAGATATCTTATGATAAGTCTATCTATTAGAAAGAATATTAAGATAATCTTAATATGAAGTATTTCAGAATAAATAACGAATGTAGAACTAAATGAAGTGTACCTATTCCTCTTTCTACACGAATATGTATGAGAATCCGCTTTCAGAAATTGGATTCTTCTTCTCCCATCCTTATTCCTTATCTTCATAGAAACAACTTCTATATTCTTCTTATTTGTTATTTGAATATTTCTATTTTCTTTATTTGATTTGAGATTTCTTCTTTCTTTTTATTTCATATTTTATTTTTCTTTCCCGGATTTCTCGGAAGGAGAAAGAAATTCTTTTTTATCTTGTCGATAGAGGGATGCTTATTCCTAATCAGGAAGAGAGGTAGAATAAAAAAAGGATCCGGGGCAAAAAGTCATTATCCAAAACTTTTGACTCTTACTACACTTATCACTGATGTACCCAAAGAAAACACCATCTTCTTAGTTTTGTTTTTTTCATTAGAATGAACTAAATGCTTATTCGCTACAAAGAAAAATAACTGAAGCTAGTGCTATACTTCCATTTGAAAATGAAGAATTTCAATCTTTTTTAAAATCTTTTTTTAATCTTGATTCAAGGGAAGGAAACCATGTAGCTGAAATAACTCATTCAGAACACCTTTTAAAAGATTACGTGGTACAATTG